CTAAACAAGATAGTCCACACCCCGTAAGAGGGGATCTCCTTTTTATTTATGCCTCATCATCTCCCTAAAATTAGGGGAATAGATAGGAGTTAATCACAAAGGGACGGTATTAATTTAAATATCTGTGTCTGTTCGAATCTCATTAACAAACAATCAAGTTACATATGTAACCGATGTATTTTCTTTGAATCTCATTGATTTTATGTGTATTTCATATTTGGTTCTAATGAATAATTGTAAATTTATGTAACGATTGAGACGGGGGTGATTCATACATCTTATTCATTTACTTTATGGCAAAATTACAGAAATAGTACTGAACTCCAGGTTAAACAAAATACATATAAAATGAGGAAATGTTTAGCCTATATATGGGTATCGTTCTATTTCAATGACACTATTCGATTTTTGTGAAAAAGATTTGTCATCCCTGAAGTTTTAAACTTTCAAATATTTAACATAGAATATCTATAACAGTGACAATTGTTCAGTCGATTTGATAGATATGAAATTGATAGATATGAAAACCCCCTACTCTTTCATCTAATTACTAAAATCAAAATCGAAAAAATAAGAACTTAAATCTTCCCTGACATCAGTCTTTTTTATTCATTTCATGAAAAAAAAATAGATTTCTTGTTCTATCTATTTTTTTATTTTAAATCATTGATGATTCAATTCGAAAAGAAAGGGAGATTTATCTTTCTTATGATGATTAAATGTGGTCCTTACTGTAAAACTTTATTCAAATAATGATGTCGAAATAGGAACTCCTTATCAATTCAATTATAAATATTTTGAATGATTCCTTATGGGTTGAATCTTTGAGTACTCAAAGAAGTGGGAAATGGGTTAATCTATCCTATTGAGTCACTTGAAGATACAGATTCCCAAAGAGCTCATTTATTTGTCTTTTTTATATCTTTCTATTTATGTACATTTCTGTTATTTTTTTTTTTTGATAAAAAAAAATATTGCATTCATAGTTTATAGAATAAAAGATGGGATGGGGTCTTGCTAAGACTTCTTCATAAAAATCCTATATATATAGAAGAAATTTCTATTCTATATAGAAGAGATAAAGTCTAGATTACTATGTATATGTCCCAACTGAACCAATGACTATTCATGATTCCATAATTGAATCAATTCCATACCGGTTCCAAATTGGAGAAATGTTATGGTAAAACTTCGTTTGAAACGATGTGGTAGAAAGCAACGTGCGACTTGAAGGACACGATCCGTTGTGGATTCTTACAACCACCATTTTATATAATATAAAAATGAAGGTGCTCTTGGCTCGACATCGTTTGTTCTGTTCCACTAGAACCCCTCATTTTTTTGTTGGGTTGTAATGTAAATAGTTCATGATGGAACTCGAGTAGAAAGTATTGATTCATTTCTCGGGGGCAAGAATCTAGGGTTAATGTCAATCAATAAATTGGACCAACTTCGTAAGTATATCTTCGATATCGAAATCGAAAGGATCCAATTCGAGCAAGTTCCGAATTCAAAAGGAAATTTTGTTGGAATTGATAAAACGTTTTCGATCCAAAGTGTATCACACGGGAATCAACCGTCCGTATGATTCTTTGATAGAAAGAAATCACAAAAAAAAGGTATGTTGCTGCCATTTTGAAAGGATTAAAAAGCGCCGAAGTAATGTCTAAACCCAATGATTTAAAACAAAAATAAAGGATCCCAGAACAAGGAAACGCCGTTTTAACTGTCTCAATAACTGGATCAGGATGAAGTATCCAAATAAATTTGAAACGAGACAAACAAAAAGGGGGTAAAGACCGCTCAATAAATGAAATTGCCTAAAGATTTTCTTTTGAGCTATTTGAGAGTTATCCAACTTGAGTTATGAGTATGAATGATTTTTTTTTCTTCTTCGTTCCTGAAAAATAAAAAAAAAAAAAAGACTTAAATCATAGTCTAATTTAATTGAATTGATGATTTGATGGACCCTTTTGCTGTTTAATTTATTATAATTCCATATTCCATACATAGACAAAAATTCGAATCATTTTTCTCGAGCCGTACGAGGAGAAAACTTCCTATACGTTTCTAGGGGGGGTATTGTTCATCTATATCTATCCCAATAAGCCGTCTATCGAATCGTTGCAATTGATGTTCGATCCCGAAGAGAAGGAAGAGATCTTCGGAGAGTGGGTTTTTATGATCCGATAAAGAATCAAACTTATTTAAACGTTCCTACTATTCTATATTTCCTTGAAAAAGGTGCTCAACCTACAGGAACTGTTCAGGATATTTTAAAGAAGGCAGAGGTTTTTAAGGAACTTCGCCCTAATTAAACTAAATAAAATTAAGAAAATAGAAAAAAAGTGAGGGTAGTGGCTCGTATATAACTTTGTATAGCCCTTCTCTACCATCTCTACTATTTTTTTATTTCCCCTTTTCTTGCTGTATTCGTATTTATTTATCATTGCTTCCATAGAATCTCGTCTTCTATAACGACAAAATCCCTTTTTATTGA